AATTTAATGGATTCACCCTCAGAAACAAGAAGTTCTGGTCCTGGAGGGATAATATCAACCACTTGACGTCCATCCGATGGATCTGTTATGGTTATTTCATATCCCCCCTTTTCTTTTCGTATGATTTTACTTAATATGCCCGCTCCTGTAGCATTATAAACTGTATTGTTACTCTTGCTTCCGTCGGGATAAATCTGACCCCTTCCCCTATTTCCCCCTACGTATATAGGATATTTTAAGAAATGAACGTCTTTCTTAGTAGCGGGGTCGGGGGAAAGAACAGGAAAGGTGATTTCACTATATTTCTGACCAGGGACAGGCCCTATCACAAGAATATTTTTTTTATTAGGGCGATAGCTCTGAAAAGACAAATTGCCTATCTTTTCTTTCATCTCAGGAGAAATACGATCGGAAGGAGCTAATTCAAAACCCTCTGGTAAAATAAGAACAGCCCCCACATTCAAACCCCCTTTCTTACCATTAGCAAGAACTTGTTTCACTTGCTTATCGTAAGGAATTCGAACAACTGCTTCAAATACAGTATCAGGAAGTACCGCTTGTGGAACTTCAATATCCACGGGCTTATTAGCTAAATGACAATTAGCACATACAATACGCCCAGTCGCTTCTCGTGGATTTTCATAACCCTGCTGCGCAAAAACAGGATATGCACTTGAAATGGATGTCCGAGTTATGATATATATCATGAGCGATACGGAAACACATCGAGTAATCTGTTCCTTTATCCAAGAAAAATTATTTCTAGTTTGCATGGTCTAATCATTGATCCGAAAATTTCTACAATAAATTGGGGTAGGTCGCTAGTATAGTTCCCTATCCACGATTCTGCTATTTACTGGAATCATTTTACTGGTATACGATAGGATGAAAATCCCCTGGATAGAAAGTTTTTAATCCTTATGTAGAACTACAAAGACAAAGTAAGAAACATTCTGATTGGATTAGATTAATGTCGATGGATCATTTACATTTATCAATCATTCATTGAATGATAAATAACTACAAGTGACGGAGATACACGATTTAAATACCGGAAAATCCAATATTTAAAAATAGTATCGAGAATAACCGGAAAAGTGGAAACAAGACCAGATATAATTTGATCATTATGAACAAATCCAAAATCTTTGTAGACAGAACCAATCATTAGTTCCCAACCGTGTGGTGAATGAAATCCGATACATAAATCAGTTAATAAAAGAATCGAAAAAGCTTTTACTGTATCACTTAAGTTATATAGGAATTCCTGAGCCCAAGAGTTAAGAATAACAAGTTCTTCATTACCTAAAATAGAAGAACCGCTTAGAATAACAAAACAGATTATATTTGTCGAGAAGTGCAAAATCGTATGGATACGATCCGCATTGTGTATCTTGATTAATTGGATCGTTTCTTTGTGGATTCCTATAGGAAGCTTTTGTAGATGTGTCTCCGAGTATTCCTTGACCATTTCGTCCAAAAAGAAGATTTCCTCTAATTCTATGAACTTTTGTAGAATACTTTTTTCTTGAATATCATTCAAAAAAATTTCGGATTGACCAGTATTCAACCAATTAGTAATCCAAGATTCCATACTTTTAGTAAATGAGAGAGAAATCCACCGGGGTAAAAATACTATAGATGCAAGATACAAAAGAGGAGTGAATGCTTTCGTTTTTGCCATTTTTCACCTGTGAATTTTTAATTAACCCACTTCATTTGTCGACTTTATGTGATTGAATATTTCTTTCAAACATGAGTTCGAGATAAGGTATCAAACCTATGAATTTATTTGATTTTTGATTTTGTTTGAATCTAGAAAGAATACAGAAATAGACTAAGACTCTACTTAAAATTCGAATGAAGAAATAAATAATCAAAAATATTGTTTCCAGATATCTCAATTCATCAAATTCTAAACAAGTGTCTCCTTTTGATGAATCACCGAAAGAAGTACTTTAAGGAATGAATATTATTGATATTTTGATAGGAAAGCATTCATTTTTCAGCCCAGTTCCTTTTCTCAAAAGACTTCAATTGGTACGCGCAAGAAATAGGCCAATTCCGCGGCTTTTTGTTCAATTTCTCGTGGAGTCAAATTATCATCAGTACGGGTCAACGGAATAGCCCCCCGACCTCTGATGTCCATATAAAGGACACGACGAGCATAAATACCCTCCTTAACTTCTATTCTAACGGATTGAATATCTTTTATAAGGAATCGGAGGAATATGCGACGATTTTTTCCAGGAAATCCCCAACGAAAAATACAAACTATTCCTTCCTTTCTATCGAATCGATCATAACCACTACCTACATTCCAGGAAATTGTGCACCACAAATAGGAACTAATAAAGAGACCCGCGATCCCGTAGAAAGACATCACGATCCCTTGTGGAAAAAAAAGAATTTGCTGAGACGGAACAAAAGATATCAAATTTCTACCAAGATAACTGGAAGTTCCAACCAATAAGAATCCTAATGAACCTAAAAAAACGATAAGGGCCCAGCAAAAATTACTTAGTTTTCGAGACCCCGTTATAAGTTCTATCCATATATGTTCTGATCGCCAACTCATACTTGATCCGATTGCATTTTATTGGAATTGAGAGAATACCCCCAATGATTTTGACTTGACTTTTGTTGTTTCCGAAGGAACTCTCATCACCTAGCGCTAGTTTGATGTGAACTAGCACTAGTTTGATGGCAACCTTTAGGAGTAATTCATCAAATTGGTTAGATCTAAAATAATAACATACCCTTCATATCATCCCATCCCAATATACATATTGATATACATATAGATCCACCAACTTTCTATATTAGGCATCCAGCGATCCTGATCTATTTGAAACTAGTTAGAATTAATTTACCCATAGATCATTTTCTGCAGGCATAAGAGCTTTTTCCTTTATGTTCGGCGGAAATCATATGTTATACTTTCCCGAGATAAATATCTGTCTTATGCTACAAGTCTAAATTTCAAAAAAACGGATGAGGTTTGGGCCCCCCAGATCTAAACAATCTTATTTTTTTGAACATGAAGAAATAAAGAAGCCATTGCAATTGCCGGAAATACTAGTCCTACTAAAGGCACAAAAATAGAGGGAAAATTAAAAGTTATCATAAAATGGGTACCTCGGCTTACTATTTGTACCTGTTATTATTTTTTTTAATATCATATTTATACTAATTATAATTTATAATTAAGGATTGTAATTATTATGAATTCGTAGTTATTATTAATTAATTCCATTTGAAAATTATTATTAGAATAATAAGTATCTATATATCTAAGTGATGAGTATATAAAATAAGTCCAAGGAATGTATAACTAAATAAATGGACTTATTCATCTATCTACATGAAAGATACGTATGATAATCAACTTTATTATTTTTCTTCATTTTTTTGTGTTTTGTTCTTGTCTTCTAATTTAATAAAGAAATAGTTTCTTACCAATTATCGAAAGATTCGTTAGAATGCGACACAACCGAAATTTTTAGTGAAAATGGGTTTTTGGGGGGATGGAGAAAGATACAAAACTATATATCTATCTTTTATCTTGTTGATAGAGACTTCTTAATTAGTAATCGGGAAGCTAGGTAAAAAAAGAGTTATCCGCAACTTTCGATTCTTTCTACAATTAGATCTTAGGTCACCAAAGAAAGCTCCATTCTTATTTCCTTTGATTCTGAGAAGCTAACTACTTGTTTGCTACAAATAAAATAATTGAACTTGGTGCGCGCTACTTGATTGAATTGGAATTCAAAGGAAAGAAGGCGTGGAGCTTAAATAACTCACTCAGAACACTTTTTAAAAGATTGCGTGGTACGATTAGGTCGAATAAGCCCTTCTGGAATAAATATTCAGCCGCTTGTGAACCTTCGGGTACTGTTTTATTCAATGTTTGTTCAATTACTCTTTTACCCGCAAATGCTATGTAGGAATTAGGTTCGGCAATAATGATATCTCCCAACATACCAAAACTAGCCGTTACCCCACCAGTAGTAGGAGATGTAAGGATTGATACATATAATAACTTTTTATTTAATTGATAATCATATAAGGCAGACGATATTTTAGCCATTTGCATCAAGCTCAAACTTCCTTCTTGCATGCGCGCCCCCCCCGAAGCGCACACTATAATAAGAGGTATAAATTTATTGGTAGCGTACTCAATCAAACGGGTGATTTTCTCCCCGACTACGGATCCCATACTACCCCCCATAAACTGAAAATCCATAACTCCAATAGCTACGGGAATACCATTTAGTTGACCTACGCCTGTTTGAACAGCCTCAGTTAATCCTGTCTTTCTTTGATAAGAATCAATACGATCTTTATAAGGCTCTTCTTCCGAATTAAATCCAATGGGATCCAGAGAGACCATGTCTTCATCCATAGGATCCCAAGTACCGGGGTCAATCGAAACTTCGATTCTTTCTGAACTACTCATTTTCAAATGATATCCACATTGTTCACAAATATTCACGTTTGATTTCAAAAATTTCTTATAATTTAATCCATAACAATTTTCGCATTGAACCCACAAATGCCTGTATTTTTGAGTTGCATCGAGATCATTAGGCCTTTCTCTTAGAGTTAAATCACTACTCTTTGCGCGGGTTTGTATACTGGACCTCCCGGTTTCAGTACTAGTTCTACGTTTATCAAAAAGGCACCTAGAGATGTAACTGTCACTACCATCACTTACAATGGGCGTACCACTCCAGATTTGAGACTGGAGATAACCATCAATGCAACTAGTAATGTGATTATTCCAACTAGATTTAGTATCATACATGTAACGATTATCTAAGCAATCTTCACTCGTAGATCCATTATTCATATAACTAGAATTGCGATAACTAGAAAAAGAACTTTCTAATTCACTCAGAAAAGAACGGTCGTTGTCAATCTCAAAAATATGATTTTCAATATTAAAATAGATAGAATAACTGTCTCCATTACTATCCCTAACTAAAAAAGTCTCATCA